AAAATGGTTGTCTCATGTTCCTAAAATGGCCTTAAAATACTTCAAAAAGTCGGTCTGATTTTGGCCAAAATAAAATCTGGCGGACCAAAAATAACTTGACTTTATCATTAATGTATTAATGAAAGAGGATTATTCTTGTTTTTCGGTTTGATCCTATATCATCTCCTAAAGGGGCCGCCCTCGTGAGCCTATCAGATTGTTTCTGTTTCCCTATTTTTTTGTGTTTTCCTTAGCCCCTATGGTTGGACTATTTTTTGGTCCATTTTTATTCATTTTTACTTGTTATTTTTACTTGTTTTACTTGTTTTTTTTTGCTCGCTACGGTAATATAAAAAATATAAAATTACTCATAATCTGACTCATGATCACCCCCGGCCCCTGTGGTCCAGAGGTTACGACTTCTCTCTTTCACTGAGACAACGAGGGTTCAATTCCCTCTGGGGGTGAATCATGAGCATAGGAATGATATTTTCAATAAATTGAAATGTAGAACGGGGGTGATTCATTTTAGACCAATAGGAGGAATACATTTCAAATGAATTTGTCAAATCCGCCTTGGGACGAAAGGAAGTTCAGAACGTCTAAAATGAATCAGGTGCTGGGTCGATGCCCGAGTGGTTAATGGGGACGGACTGTAAATTCGTTGACAATATGTCTACGCTGGTTCAAATCCAGCTCGGCCCAGCAATTCGCCAATCTACCATCTGATGGTAGAACCCTCTTGTTCTTAAGAAATACCTGATACGAGAGAATAAAAAAGAATCAAAATTTTCTGCTAGATCCCTTCTGATTTCCCTGGGATTGTAGTTCAATAGGCAAGAGCACCGCCCTGTCAAGGCGGACGTTGCGGGTTCGAGCCCCGTCAGTCCCGACGGATCCAATAAGTACATCAATTCGCCTCTCCATTTTCTGTGAAAGAAGGGACAGAGAGCATAATTTAATTCCGAAGGGCTTTCCCCCCTTTTTTTCAGGATTCTGTGGAAGAAAGAACAAACCCTAAACTAAAATGAAAATAACTAAAATAGTGAAGTTTATAGAATATTCCGTCTTTGCTCCCGCGACTCATCTTTATCATACTTCTTTGTCTTCCAAAGAAAATTGGATCATTAAAAAAACGGCGTTTAGAACCTAATTCCTCTCTTTTTCCACTTTGCTTGTATTGTTTGTTGGGGTTTTGTAGTTAATGGAAACGGACAAGTGGTTAGATGATACTTCATTTGATGGTTCTACAAGGAAGACCTAAGGTAGGTTATAGAAAAGAAAGAACAGAAAAGAAGGATAAATAAAGGAATTTTGGATTGGGCCGGGAATCCAGTCTTGGATTCGGTATGGATAAAGGATCTTCGTATGTTATACTATTCCATTCTCGACGACGAATTAATTTAATAGCTCAGATATTGTTATTCATGATATTGATCCGATTCAAGATCATCGATAGGTAATGCATTCATTGAATTGACAGGTGAAAGATTTATCATCTCTATGGGATTAAATCCCGAGTTATTGTGAAATAAAAAAAACGATGAGATTATGGAAGTAAATATTCTTGCATTTATTGCTACTGCACTGTTCATTTTAGTTCCTACTGCCTTTCTACTTATCATTTACGTAAAAACAGTCAGTCAAAATGATTAATTACTTTAAATGAAACTTCACTTCTGAGTTCTTATCAATAGTTGAAGAAATCAAATGAAAAGGATTCTATTTTTGCGTCTTAAATGAAATCAACGGGCTATAATCGGCGGTATTCTATGAGATCCGAGAGTATGGTAAGAAAGAAATTTCTTTCTTACCATACTCTCTATTAGTGTTATTGTAGTGTATAAAGTTGTACTTGACTTTCTAATAAAGTTGGTATACTATATTAGCTTCTATCTTCAATATATGTAGTTATTAATCCATATATGGAATTGACGTAGGACCCAATTCTATTTCTTTGATACATCTATTTATTCCGATCAATCTGAAATAATCGTTTTACTGTTATAGAATACATTTCTCCACTAGAATCCAATGGAATTTATAAATTAAGATATTTTTATTTGAAAATTATTTCAATTCAAATAAAAAAATGTGTTGCAGAGCGATCTATAAAACAATTGATACCGTTTCATTCCTCAACTAAATTAGGAGTGCTTCTAAAGTCCACTTCTTCCCCATACTACGAGTGAAAGGGAAAATGTAAACACTACCATTAAAGCAGCCCAAGCGAGACTTACTATATCCATGTGAATTATGTCCCTTATCTCTATGATAGAATTATTCCATTATTGCTCACTAATAATAGTAGAATCAATGGTCCAGAGTCAAAAAGGGATTCTGGCCGAACACTATTGATGAACCAATCAAATAAATCCATTTCTAAAAAATTATTATATGATTTCTAATCGGGAAATACTAAACACAAGTAAAATATACAATGACACCACAAAGGAATGTTACTAATGGAACATATAGTAATAAAATAAGAGGGCCCATTCCTTTTTTCCCCTCATAAGTAAAAATAGAGAAATTGCTATCTATTACATATTTTTATTTCCTATTTGATCTAATCCGTACCCTTTCCCGACTGTCTCTCTGAAGCAGTTGGGAGATAGTATATTATACTCTTGAGGAGGGGAAAAAATTCTTTTTTTTGCACTTTTTCTATACTTTTTCTATAAAAAAGTAAATTATCCATCCAATCTCAATCTAATAGTGATTGAATGCCTGAACACTCAGAGATTCTCGCGAGTCTATATATGTAGATTACAGTATAGAAAGGATTTTCCACAACTAGTAGTTGAATTATACGCCGGCTATCCAATGGAATTCAAGACCCAATCAGTAGACATTACATTAGCAGTAGAAGGGAATCGGGAAGTCTTGCTTCGACCATTATAAGCTTTCAATTTTATATTCAAAGATTGGAAATCTTTTACAAAATACCCAGAACGGATGTTTAGAATCAACCAAGTATCAACAGTCCCCTTATTCTGTTCTGCTGTGAAAAATTTGGGTGAGTTATATCAGCAGAACAGAATAAGAGATTTCGATTCGTTTGTTGATGAGGCGGCACCCGGATTTGAACTGGGGAAAAAGGATTTGCAGTCCCCCGCCTTACCACTCGGCCATGCCGCCAAAACGATACACAATAGGAGAAAATTTTCCCTTTTTGGGTTGGATTACTAAACTTTAGTTTATTGTACTTGCATCTTGCATCCTTTTTTTAATCCTTTTTCTAAATTTAGAAAAATTCGAAAAGAAACCCTTTTTCCCCTTTTAATTGTATTTGATCGACCCCTTCGATTGATTGTATAGTATCTCAAAACACACAATGCCGAAAAACTTCCCCTCACTTTTCTATTGAAAAATCAAATGTATATTTTCATTCAAAAAAGCCAAAATTTATGATAAATGGGAACCATTAACTATTCGTTGACTGAGAATTTCTGAATGATTCTTGGGTTTGAATCTAAAATTTGGTTTGCCTAATGACATAAGAAAATACAAATTGATACATACTTAATCAGTATTGATTCTTTTGAATCAAAAATCCTTCTCAATTTCCATTATCATTATAACAAAAATTATAAGTATATGTAAACCCCAGAACGGAAATTGTTACACAGATACCAAATTGGGTATCTTATTTATAGTATGTTGCCTATAAATAAAGGGAATTTGTTGGAACAAAAAAAGGCCCGGCTGGGTATTGACCGGGCCAGGCCCAAAAGGCACTTCGAACAAAATAAAAGCAAGAAGGTCTTCTTTATTTATCTTTCTATTTTGATCTTTCGAGCATCTAAATGGAATTGCTAATTATATAATAACGATAAAGAATGTCAAAGAAATACTTTCTTTAATCCTTACTTGATGTGTAATGTGTAATTATCTTTTTCAATTGGGAGAGATGGCTGAGTGGACGAAAGCGGCGGATTGCTAATCCGTTGTACGAGTTATTCGTACCGAGGGTTCGAATCCCTCTCTTTCCGTTTCCGTTGATGACTTTCTATTTTTTTCTTTCAAATTTCGCAAACCCCTTTTTATTTTTTTCCTAGTTAAACGTGTGGAATAGATAAAATCAAATCTTAAGAAAATTGGAAAATCAAGCAAGAAAAACGAAATTTTTATTTTATTCTTCACGTCCAGGATTACGTCCTGGATCATTGGATAGGAATCCAAAGATGAAGAGAGAAACAAAGAATATTACTACTGTGTAAACGAAAAGTTTGAGAGTAAGCATTACACAACCTCCAAGATCGTTTTTTGAAAAAGGAAAACGAGAAAAGATAATAGATCCTCCATTTTTATATCACATATCCTATTTTGACACCAAGAAATGAATTCTAGAAATAGAAAAGAATGTTCAGAAATTCAAATGAAGTTGAAATTTGTAATAAGAGTCTTTGATTACCACAAATCACTTTCATACCCACAATTAGATATTGTAAGGGACCCTAACCTAATAAGGTCTTTCGTCGGAAAAAGGATTAGAATCGGGAAATGGGGCGAACCGGATTTCTCGCGGATATCCAAGAATTTAAATGTTTGAATCGAAGGTTCATACTATCAGACTTATTTGATCTTATCAATTGTTATAATTTTTCTCGAATAAATCATGAATTTTCTAGGATAGTATTAAAGATCTTATCGAAAACTTACAGCAGCTTGCCAAACAAAGGCTAAAAGAAAAAAGAACAGGGGTATGACTGGCATAACATCTACGATTGGATTCAAAAAAGCATAGGCTTCGGGCAATTTGGCGAAGAAAAGACTACTCGGATAAAGGGCAGAATTAAGACAGATCAAACTAAAGATATTAAGCATAACAGACATTTTGTTCGTCGAGATAATTGCATTTTGATTGAGTTATTGATATAAGGAAAAATGAAGAAAGTAAGGTAGACAAAAAAATCCTTCTTTTTCCGCCCAATCAAAAATCCTCCAATTCTCAAAGGAGAATAGAAGAAATGATACTTTCATACAATATCTTAATTGAATTATATGTAATGATCAATAAATTCAGTTGAATTCTATATATACACATGTCAAAATCCTAGCACGAATCTATAATATATTCTATAAAGAATAAAGATTTTCTATAGATAGTTGGACTGGAATTGACGAACACTTAATACCAATATTATTCTTTATTAGTATTAGTGTCCAATAAAAATATAAATGGGGCGTAGCCAAGTGGAAAGGCAACGGGTTTTGGTCCCGCTATTCGGAGGTTCGAATCCTTCCGTCCCAGAGCATATCCATTGTATCCGAATACAGCTTTTTTGTTCAACAAGGTTCTGTTTCAAGGTCTAATATTGGATAGAATATGATTCTTCTTTCTTTTCTGATTTTGAATGATTCTTTTCGGAATCATATCTCAGTTTTTCACAAACTGAACTAAATCGAGTTCAAACGACATGCAAATGTAACTGAATCCTTTTGTGATCCAGATAGGGACATAGATCACAGTTGCAGAAAGATTACTTAACCTCAGGTTAAACAAAATATGAAAATACATATAAAACGAGGAAGTGCTTAGCCTATAGGTATGTATTGTTATCCTATTTCAGTGACAATAGTCTTTCTATTTTTGTGAAAAATAATTTGCATCCCTAAAATATTAAAATTTAAATATTTAACAATGATATTTATTTTTATTGTTCGATCTATTTAGCTTATTTGCTTTAAATCATTGACAATTCGATTCGAAAAGAAACAGAGATTTATCTTTCTTATGATAATCAAATATAGTCTTTACTGTAAAACTTGACTCAAATAATGATGTAGAAGTAGGAAACTTTTTCAATTATCAAGATTTGTAACGATTCCTTATGGGTTGAATCTTTGGGAAGTTGGAAATGGGTCAGTCTATCTTATTGAGTCACTTGAAGAGGCATAGTCAAATAGAATTTATTTATTCGTGTTATTTCTGTTAGTTATGTTATTTCTATATTTATATTTCTTTTCTGGATATTTCTGTTAGATATTTTTTTTAGATATAGATTTATAGAAAAATGTTCCATTCATACAAAAAAAGCCGGGGTCTTGCTAAGATTTCTTCAGAAAAATCTTTATTATCTATGTAGATAAGAAAAAATATAAATTACTATGTCTCTGTACCGACTGAACCAATGACTATTCATGATTCCATAATTGAATCAATTCCATACTGGTTCCAAATTAGAGGAATGTTATGGTAAAACTTCGTTTAAAACGATGTGGTAGAAAGCAACGTGCGACTTGAAGGACACGATCCGGTGTGGATTCTTATTCTTACATCCACCATTTTATATAGGAATGAAGGTGCTCTTGGCTCGACGTCGTTTGTTCTATTCTACTAGAACCCTTCTTTTTTTATTGGGTTGTAATGTAAATAGTTCATGATGGAGCTCGAGTAGAAAGTATTGATTAATTTCTCAGGGGCAACGATCTAGGGTTAATGCCAATCAATAAATTGGAACAACTTCGTAAGTATATCTTCGATATAGAAATCGAAAGGATCCGATTCGAGCAAATTTTCAATTCAAAAAAATTTGTTGGAACGGCTAAAACTTTTTCGATCCACAGTGTATCGCGCGCGAATCAACCGTCGGTATGATTCTTTGATAGAAAGAAATCACAAAAGGGGTATGTTGCTACCATTTTGAAAGTATTAAGAAGCACCGAAGTAATGTCTAAACCCAATGATTTAAAACAAAGATAAAGGATCCCAGAACAAGGAAACACCACTTCAATTGTCTCACGGATCCGAATAAAGAATCCAAATAGATTTTAAACGAGACAAAAGGGGGGTTAAAGACCACTCAATAAAAAAAGATCTTAAAGAAAAATATTTAAGATATTTGAGAATTATTCAACTTGAGTTATGAGTACAAATGATTTTTGCTTTTTCAGGAAGTAAGCTAAATAAAGATGAGTTAAATTATAGGCTAATTTATTTTACGGATTCCTTTTCTATTTATTAGAATTTTATCCATAGACAAAACTTCGAATCATTTTTTCTCGAGCCGTACGAGGAGAAAACTTCCTATACGGTTCTAGGGGGGGGGGGTTCTTTTTCATCTACATCTATCCCGATGAGCCGTCTATCGAATCGTTGCAATTGATGTTCGATCCCGAAGAGAAGGAAGAGATCTTCGGAAAGTGGGTTTTTATGATCCGATCAAGAATCAAACTTATTTAAACGTTCCCGCTATTCTCTATTTCCTTGAAAAAGGCGCTCAGCCTACAGGAACTGTTCAGGATATTTTTAAAAAGGCAGAGGTTTTTAAGGAACTTTGCCCTAATCAAACGAAATTAAATTAAGGAAATAAAAACTAAGGGTAGGATAGTGATTTCTATATAATTTTGGATATCTTTTCTATACTATGTTTTTTTATTTCCTTCTTTTCTTGCTCTATTCGTATCTATTTATCATTGCTTTTATAGAATCCTTTTATAAGGAAAACCTTCTTTGATTGATCCTCACAAAATTGAAAATTCTGGCATTACCTGCAATCGGGAGGTTTTCATTCGAACTATAATACCAAGTAAGAAACAAGGAATCGAAGTTCTTTATTCGACTTATATTGATTCAATACAGTATTCATTGCATAAATCCTTTTTCTACTTCTTCTTTATTTATTCTTATTCTCCATCTAAACTAAAAATTTTAGTATATATGTAGTGCCAATCCAACACAAGTCCTTTTTTTTTACTATACTATTATTTCAATTTAAGTTCTTGTATTTTTTCCATTGTATTCTTTTCTTAACCTTTATATTGACAACATTGTATCGAACAGATATAATTCATCGTGATAAGCAGCTCTATTTATTTCCGTCCCATAGGTTTTATTTTTTACCTTAGTTGATTCAAATGATGGGTTCGTCGGATTAGCTTTGATACCCGAATTTTTGATTGAAAAAGTGGATAACATAGAAATAGGGGATGGTCTAACATTTTTTACATTTATTTATTTTTTTGGATCGGGAAATTTTTGATTTTTTCATCTGATTTAGTCATTTTTATGTTCCAAATAGATTATAAATTTTTTTTTATATTTTTTTTTAGTTTAATGCTTTGATTTAATCATTTTGTTTTATTCTGATTGTATCTACATACCCTTTTTTCTATTTGGGTTGCTAACTCAACGGTAGAGTACTCGGCTTTTAAGTGCGGCTAGGATCTTTTACACATTTAGATGAAGCGAGGGATTCGTCCATACCATCGGTAAAGTTTGGAAGACCACGACTGATCCTGAAAGGGAATGAATGGAAAAAATAGCATGTCGTATCAATTAAGAGTTCTGAGAATATTTTATTCTTTCCGGCTCGGTACAAAACCTTCTTTAAATTATTGAAAAGGAGCAAACCGAAGTCAATTTCAAGTTGGGTCGAATTAATAAATGGATAGGGCCCCATAGCTTCAATTAATTGCATTTTTATTATAGGGAAAGAAAAAGCAACGAGCTTCCGTTCTTAATTTGAATGATTACCCGATCTAATTAGACGTTAAAAAAATATTAGTGCCCAATACGGGAAGGCTTTCTCCCAGGAACGTATTCTTTATTTTTTAATGAATCCTAAATATTATCCATTCCATAATGGAGATGTGTGTGTATAAGAAACAGTATATTGATAAAAAAATTTCCAAAATAAAAAGAGCGATTGGGTTGAAAAAAAGTAAAGGATTTCTAATCATCTTTTTATCCTATATTTATAATCATCTTGTTATCCTATAATGAAAATGAACATAAATATCTAAATGAAAACGGAAAAAGAGAGGATAGAGAATCTGTTGATAAGTTTATCTGTATCCGAGGTATCTATTCGGTTTGTACTATAATACCTTGTTTTGATTGTATCGCACTATGTATCATTTGATAACCCCCAAAATCCTCTACCTTTCATTTAAATAGAATTTTAAATGGAGAAATTTCAAAGCTATTTAGGGCTAGATAGATCTCAACAACACTACTTCTTATATCCACTTATCTTTCAGGAGTATATTTATGTACTTGCTCATGATCATGGTTTAAATAGATCTATTTTGTTGGAAAATGCGGGTTATGACAATAAATCCAGCTTACTAATTGTGAAACGTTTAATCACTCGAATGTATCAACAGAATCATTTGATTCTTTCTGTTAATGATTCTAAACAGACTCCATTTTTGGGGGACAACAAGAATTTTTATTCGCAAGTAATGTCAGAGGTATCTTCAATCATTATGGAAATTCCATTTTCTCTGCGATTAATATCTTCCCTAGAAAGGAAAGGGGTAGTCAAATTCGATAATTTACGATCAATTCATTCAATATTTTCTTTTTTAGAGGACAACTTTTCACATTTAAATTATGTATTAGATATACTAATACCTTACCCAGCCCATCTGGAAATCTTGGTTCAGGCTCTTCGCTATTGGATAGAAGATGCTTCCTCTTTGCATTTATTAAGATTCTTTCTCCATGAGTATCATAATAGGGATAGTCTTATTACTTCAAATTCAAAGAAAGCCAGTTCTTCTTTTTCAAAAAGAAATCACAGACTATTCTTCTTCCTATATACTTCTCATGTATGTGAATATGAATCTGGCTTCATCTTTCTCCGTAACCAATCTTCTCACTTACGATCAACATCTTCTGGAGCCCTTCTTGAACGAATATATTTCTATGGAAAAATAGAGCATCTTGCAGAAGTCTTTACCAGGGCTTTTCAAGCTAATTTATGGTTGTTCAAAGATCCTTTCATGCATTATGTTAGGTATCAAGGAAAATCAATTCTTGCTTCAAAAGGGACGTTTCTTTTGATGAATAAATGGAAATATTACTTTGTCAATTTCTGGAAATCTTATTTTTACCTGTGGTCTCAACCAGGAAGGATTTATATAAACCAATTATCCAATCATTCCCTTGACTTTCTGGGTTATCGTTCAAGTGTGCGGCTAAAGCCTTCAATGGTCCGCAGTCAAATGCTAGAAAATGCATTTCTAATCGATAATGCTATTAAGAAGTTTGATACTATTGTTCCAATTA